TATCGTTAATCTCTTCATGCTCGTTCCAAGCTCGAAGTACAATTTGTACACATAAGAATCCCCTTCCATAGATGATTTCTTCATATAGATAGATATAGGATCTATGGGGCAATTACTTAGAAGTACTGTTTGTGCAACAGCCCTTCCTATCTGATAGAAAAGGATCTCATGATCCTGAACCGAGCTTACCTGGGATCGCAAATCCCAAGTTTTTCTATGAAGAGCGGATCGAATTGTATTAGTGTCTATAATGGATTTCTTCTGTGTAATACTAATTGATAGGGCCTCATTGGTAAGTGATACAAGATCTCGTACATCGGAACCCATGGTTATGGACCCGAATCCACTAGCATTCGTATGGAAGATTTTCTTTTCCAAAGGAAATCCCCGAGTATATGAAAGAGTGAAAAAGTGCTTTCGTTGTTGTGGAATAAGAAGCCTTCGTATCTTAATGCACGTATTGAATTTATTCGCAGCTATTAGACCGGGATCCACTTTTTTGGGAATATGAGTCGACGCAATAACAAGAATATTGCTATTGGAGGATCTTTTACAATCCCTGGAGAGATGGTTCACTAATAGACCGAGGGATAAGTAATTCGACGCATCCAGAGACAGATCATGAATGTTTGGAATCCATAGTATGCAAGGAGACATTGCTTTTGCTAATTCGAGTTGAAAGGTGATATAAAAGCGGTCTACCATATCCACCTCCTCATTCGTCATAGTTAGCAGCTCCCCATCAATATCAATATCCTCACTATCCTCACTATCATCAATATCCTCAATATCCTCACTATGATGAGTATGATGAGCACCACTATTATCAAAAATATCCTCACCATCACTATCATCATAAATATCCTCAAAAAATTGAGGCCTTTCATCCAGGAACTTGTTCGGAACTACTGTAATGAAAGGAAGATAGGAGTTTGTCGCTAGGTATTTGACCAAATAGGATCGTCCAGTTCCTATAGAACCTATCACTAAAATACCCCTAGAGGGGGATAGGCCTAAGCGGAGTGAAAAGGGTTTTCCATGAGATGGGAAATGAAAACTATTAGCCCCAAACGAGGTTTGTGAATAAGTGATTGTCTGATAATGCGCAAGGAATACTCGTCTTTCTGCTAAAGAGGGTCTATGAAACTCATAATTCATTAGATACTTTTTATGAATGTCAACTAAGTATCGTAAGTAAACCGATCCTGGTTGTTCAATCATTTGATAACTAGAACCATTCTTTGATAAATGATCACTATCAGTCAGACTCCATAGAATTTTATCAATCCTTTTTTCTTTCCTTAAGATGGAGAACTGAACCAAGAATTCTCTTTCGGCATCATCAATCGAATCAGTATTCGCGACCCAGGATTCGATCTTATCATCAATCCAACCACTGTTCACATTTTTTCTTTTTCTTAGTAATGAATAGATCTCTTTACTTGTACGACTTAGATGTCTCGTATTTCTCGAAAAAGTGATTCGATTGATGGGATTGGGTATGATACTTAGGAAATCGATGATATCAATGAGATTGATATTCCAATATTTCTTCTTAGAAGGTATTGATTTGACCCCATAAGCGGGACCACCACCCGATAGCATCTTGCCGCCAAAAGCCCGTATTTCTTCTAGAAAATATCCTAAAGCAGCTAGAAAGAGATTCTTTAACCAGAAAGAATTCAGTTCAGATGTAGGATACCTATCCAGAAGTTTTCGCAACTCAATCATGTATGATGGAATCATCAAAGATTTGATCTTTTCCAACTCTGTCTGTAACTCCCTAGAGGCTCGGGAAACAACGAGAAGATGTCTACGAACGATATATCCAGCAACAAGAAGAAGGAAAAGGATTGAATAGAGCAACTCCCGAACATTTGGTGATCCCGGAAATTCCCATATCAATGAAACGGGTGACTCATTATCTCGACGAAGCATTTCTTCGGACAGAAGAAGATTATGTAAACACTTACTCGAAATCTCGCTTATCAGATTCCTTTGTGGAAGAAGAATCTCCCGCAATTTGTTCTGAAGAATTGGCCATGATATATCTATATCTAATCTATCTATAATATCTTCAAAAAGGGATAACAATTTTTGACTGCTACTTAGTATCGCTATCCTCAATAGGTCTGAATTATATACTTTTTTGAAAGTATCTAAAAGAATGAAATTGAGATATTTGTACCCTGTCGAAGTAAAGAACCATGGCATATATGTTTGAAACATATTTGAGAGAGTTGAAAAAGCACTATAGGTTCTATACATCTGCCCTTCCTCAACGCATTTATTTAGATAAAGACTCCGTTTTTTCCTCTTTTCGGATGGTAATAAATATTTCTCAGAGTCAATCAAACCCATCTTTGAATTGAAATTGAGAAACTGATGCAAGTTCTTCCCTTCTGAATCAGATGGATTCATATCTGAAAGAGCTTGACAATAAATTCTTTCAAAATTGACTAATTGTCCCTCTCTTAGAGGTGTTCCAAAAATGTCTGCGATCGAGTAAAGAGCTCTACGAACGAATGGAGCGGATCGAATTGGAAAATGAAAAGATTTGTCCAAGTTATCCGGTTCGGCACCACTCGGCGGAAAATTCTTAGGTATGCATATCTTAGATACCTGTGACTCGATCGGTGAAATAGTATCTTTTTCCAAAAAAACATCTTTTTTTTTACCGACGTGCAAAGAAAATATTTTGTTGCGAATGAAAAAGATATTGAGGAATTGTCCATACGTAAGATCATAATTATTGATAGGGGTCCTTTCCACATAAAAAGGGAATCCTTTGTTACAATAGAACCAGAAGTGATGTGGATTATTCAAGAATCGAAGTCGATTTGCTTTATAAAAAGAGGATATCAATGAACTTCTATGAAATGGTTTCACGGGATTCAGCCAATTGTCTCGATCGTGGGATATCATTGAGAAATAGGAATCGGTCTTCTCAAAAGATTTCCTGCGATTTTTTCTAGTATGGAATGAGTCAATCATCCACTTCGGTATCTTATTGAACAAAAACGGTGATACTCTTCCTCCATTGATCAAGAATTTCGATTTTTGGGAAGTATCATGATCATCCAATAAGAAGGGTTTCAATTTATTCAAATGAACGATTTGAAGACCTATTGATTCTAACAACTGATTGAAGCGTTGATCAGTTGGACCCTTCAACTCATAGATGTGGATCTCGGACCTATGAATGGGGCTATTCCCGATACTCACAAAGAAAAAAGGAAGTGACCTAAACAAAAAGAAAAGAAGCGACTTGGACAAATTGGACAAATAGGACAAAAGGGGAAGTAACTTCGACAAAAGGAAACGAAGTGACTTAGAAGGATCTTTTTTGTCGAAAAATTCCGACCAATACCAATCAATTTTTTCGATAACCTCAGACCAATCAATCAAATATTGATTAATACCTAATCGATCGAAGACTACTTGAAAACGGCTCTTCTGCTCAGAAACGAAATGTTCCAAATCCTCCTGGAAACTCTTGCTCCCATTGGACCATTTGTATCTATATGCATCAGGATCCCGATTCATGGATCTCTCGCTTCGAGAAATAAGAGGATCGAACCATTTCTTATGACTCTTTTTCAAATTCGATAAATGTTGGTTGATCGTAAATTTCCTTTGAGTTCTCTGATTCAGAGTATCATTTCCTATTTGATCCCTTTGAATTCCGTATTCGAAGTTGCAATCGGATCTATTCATTAAAAAGAATCGATTTGATACATTTCTTATGTACCCATGGATGCTATATTGGATTGGAATCAGATTTTGGATCAATCTATGTTGATTGAATGCCTTCAGTATGGTGTTGATAGCAAATACCACTCTTTTTGGTTTTGGATCTTCCAAAGCATTCCCGCAGGAGATCTGGACCCCTTTTTTTCTGATCCTTCGATAAAAAGATTCATTTTCTTCAGAAAACATAGGAGGTAGAACCAATAAAGATTTCTTTGTCGATTCATCCCTGGAGTTGAATACCTCGTTCAAGAATTTTTTTTGATCCAATCCGCAGGAATCAATAGAAAAGGCAAAACCCTTATGATACACCAGATCCGGCTCGGTTATTGATAGAGTGAATAGATCTGCCACTCCTTGAAATCTCTCTTCTGATTCAAAATCGTGGCGCCCCACGTATCCTCCCCTCTTCCGGTCATGGAATAGATGAAATAAATCAAAAAATGGATTTTGGTTCAAGAATGAAATCTTGTTGGAACTGCCCATATCCGGTTCATCCTTCGGAACCCTATCACATCCCGGATTTGATGCAATAGGATGAATTGTGACGGTATTTTGTAAATACGCAATTATCTTGAATATATCAATGATTTCTTTTTTTTCCGATCGCCGGGATGGGACAAAAGAAAGATCTTGTTGTTTCTTCAATAATTTCTGATCTCTGGTGGACCTCTTAGTAGGATTCGAACCCAGATGAAGTTCTGACCATCTGTCAGAGAAAAAAGAACGAATTGATCTTGTAGGATTCCCAAGAAATTCTTCGATTTCTTCCGGAAGCGGATGATTATTCATCTGCTTCTCACGTTCCGTGAATAGCCGGGACATTGAGGAATCTCCAGAAAGGCTTTTCGGGAATCGGTCTGATTCTATCTCTGCTCCTTCCGTTTGAAGAAAGGAAGGATCCCAAAGAATCGACCCTTCTTTTTGAATCTCTCTTTGATTGATCCATGTGTGATATTCCGAATCCTTATTACGAATGGAATCGAAATGATCTATGGATTGATCAAAAGATCCTTTCAATTGGCTAGAATCCCTTACTTGAACGAAATTAGATCTTGTGGAATCATATTGCATATTTGACGATACATTCCATACCTTGCTAAACAAGCGAAAAAACCGATCCTTGTTTATCAACCACACATTGTCTAAGCAAATCCAATTCTCTCTCGACACCTTCCTAAAGAAATCTGATTCGTGCGGATTCTTCTTCCAACTAACGAAGAGATCTTGGCGGAATTGCCACATATGAAATTGAATACAATTTTGCAGCAAAGAAATACCACACTTGTTTCTCGAGAAGAGATGGGAAAGATGCTCAATATCATTTGATTGAATAGTTGACCCAGCTCCTTGTTGTTTGAAGAAACCCTCCACTTCAATTGGTCTTTTTTCACGAAAAGAAGACATAAGATAACAAATCCAGTGTTTCACTAAGATTTCAAATAGCTGTCCCGAATTCAAGTTGATTATGTTTCGCTTATTTCTCGGAGAAAGACGATCAAACAATTCCCAATCATGGTCCTTGCGGATCCGATCATCCGTATAGGAAACAAAAGAAGACTCCAGATATTTGATATCTTTCTCTTTGAATGAGATCTCAATTACAGCCAGGGTTTCATTAGATATCTTACAAATAGAATCCCTCTTTTTTCCGACCCGGTTCCTCCACCACCGCGAACCCCAGTTAGATTCAGGCATGATACACTTTTTCGTTTTAGTTATTGGGAGAACCCAAGTACTCTCTTTCGGATCCATGAAACAACTCTCAGAGATCTTTTTCCCTTTTGGAAGATACAGGAGCGAAACAATCAACCTATTGATAGACCCAAAAGATTTTTCCAATGGAGCATTTCTGGGTCCAAAGGAATTCCTAGGCAGAAGCCCCATCAAATATAGATTTTTTCTTTCGACCATTTCTCGATTATGCATGCGATAGAGAAGGACCACTACTACAAGCAGTACTAGACCTTTGGTCGTCAATACTGCACCTTTGACTAGACCCTTGATCGTCAGTACTGCCCCTTTGATCGTGAAATACCGATTGCTTCTTGACCCCTGTGAATCGCGTGAGAGTAAACTCCTCCAAATTAGGGGGTCGAAGAGTTTCATAAAACGTTCTTGCTCGAAAAAAATAGAAACGATAGTTCTAACTGAATCGACTTGGGTCCACGAATCTAACAAATCGTGAGAGTTCTTGACCTCTCTTAACATCTCTCTCAATTCGAAGATCCAGGGTTGAAATGGATCTTGTTGTGAAATTTTATGCTTCATTTTGAGTGCCTCCCCATTATAAATATTGAATATAAAGTAAAAGAAAATAGGTTTCCATTTCTTTAGGTAATCTCCGATACGATAGTTCTTTCTTCTATGATATTTCTTTATGATATTTCTTTTACAATATTTCTTTCTTTATTCTATGATAATCCCCCTTATGCATCCATGGCTGAATGGTTAAAGCGCCCAACTCATAATTGGCAAATTTGCGGGTTCAATTCCTGCTGGATGCACGACAACGGGAATGTTCAATACGTCTATTGGAATTGGCTTTGTATCAATGGAATCTCATCATCCATACCAATTCGTTATGTGTTATGTATGGTATATTCATATCATAAGTATAGAAACAGTTAGAGGGAGAATTCTTATCGAAACTGGAACTCATAGGGAAGAAAATAGATTTATGGATAAAATTCAATATGCAGTATTTACAGAAAAAACTGTTCGGTTATTGAGGAAGAATCAATATACTTCTAATGTCGAATCAAAGTCAACTAGGACAGAAATAAAGCGTTGGGTCGAACTCTTTTTTGGTGTCAAGGTAATAGCTATGAATAGTCATCGAATCCCGGGAAAGAGTCGAAGAAGGAGACCCCTTAGAGGGCATAAAATGCATTACAAACGTATGATTATTACGCTTCAAGCGGGTTATTCTATTCCATCTATTAGCTTAGAAAGAAAAGAAATGAATTTCACTCAAAATACTTCATAACACGGCGATACATTTATATAAAACTTCTACCCCGAACACGCGAAATGCAACTGTTGGAATTCAAGTGAAATCCAATCCACGAAACAATTTGATCTCTGGACAGCGTCGTTGTGGTAAAGGTCGTAATGCCAGAGGAATCATTACCTCAAGGCATAGAGGGGGAGGTCATAAACGTCTATACCGTAAAATAGATTTTCAACGAAATAAAAAAGACATATCTGGTAGAATCGTAACCATAGAATACGACCCTAATCGAAATGCATACATTTGTCTCATACACTATGGGGATGGTGAGAAGAGATATATTTTACATCCCAGGGGGGCTCTAATTGGGGATACCATTCTTTCTGGTACAGAAGTTCCTATCTCAATGGGAAATGCCCTACCTTTGAGTGCGGTTTGAACTATTAATTTACGTAATTGGAAGTAACCAATTAGGTTTACGACGAAACCTAGAAATCGATCACCCACCCAAATTGAGTACCTCTACGGGATAGACCTCAACAGAAAACTGAAGAGTAACAACAGCAAGTGATTGAGTTCAGTAGTTCCTTATAGAAAATTATTGACTCTAGAGATATGGTAATATGGAGAAAACATAATTGTTTGAAGCACCGACAGAACCGGAAGCGCCCCTTGTTTCAAAGAGAGGAGGACGAGTTATTCACATTTCATTTGATGGTCAGAGGCGAATTGAAAGCCAAGCATTGAGAATTCGACCCCCGGGGGAAAAGTAGAGATGTCTCCTACGTTACCTGAAATATGTGAAAGTTTTGACGTAATTTGATAGAGTCATTCGGTCTGAGTGCTACATGAAAAACATAAGCCAGATGAAGGAACAGAGAGACCTAGGATGTAGAAGATCATAACATGAGTGATTCGATTCGGCAGATTTTTGGACTCCTTTATCTCAACTCCTATGGTACTTCATCATACGATTTATATAAGATAGGATCCATCTACCTAGATATCATCACATACATCCAGAAAGCCGTATGCTTTGGAAGAGGCTTGTACAGTTTGGGAAGGGATTTTGATTGATCAATAGGAAGAATCTACTTCAACCGATATGCCCTTAGGCACGGCCATACATAACATCGAAATCACACTTGGAAAGGGGGGACAATTAGCGCGAGCTGCGGGTGCTGTAGCGAAACTGATAGCAAAAGAGGGTAAATCAGCCACACTAAAATTACCATCTGGAGAGGTCCGTTTGATATCCAAAAACTGTTCAGCAACAGTCGGACAAGTGGGTAATGTTGGGGTGAACCAGAAAAAATTAGGTAGAGCCGGATCTAAGCGTTGGCTAGGCAAGCGTCCTGTAGTAAGAGGGGTCGTTATGAACCCCGTAGACCATCCCCACGGGGGTGGGGAAGGGAGGGCCCCGATTGGTAGAAAAAAACCCACAACCCCTTGGGGTTATCCTGCGCTTGGAAGAAGAAGTAGAAAAAGGAATAGATATAGTGATAGTTTGATTCTTCGTCGCCGTAGTAAATAGGAGAACATTGAAAATCAAAATTGAAAATCAAATAGGTCTCTTTGTCCTTACAAAATAAAATAAAGTCTTTACAAAAAAAAAGATAGGAGTAAGTAGCCGTGACACGTTCACTAAAAAAAAATCCTTTTGTAGCTAATCATTTATTGAGAAAAATTGAGAAGCTCAACATAAGGGCAGAAAAAGAAATAATCATAACTTGGTCCCGGGCATCTACCATTATACCCATAATGATCGGCCATACAATTGCTATTCATAATGGAAAAGAGCATTTGCCTATTTATATAACAGATAGTATGGTAGGTCACAAATTGGGAGAATTCGCACCTACTCTGACTTTCCGGGGGCATACGAGAAGTGATAAAAAATCTCGTCGTTAATGTTAATAAAGTGAATATAGGTGCTCATCCTTTATTGATGAGAGGTGAACCTTATGATAAAGATAGAACCAGAGGTAGAAGTATACGCCTTAGGTCAACATATACCTATGTCTGCTCACAAAGCGCGAAGAGTAATTGATCAGATTCGGGGGCGCCTCTATGACGAAACACTTATGATACTAGAACTCATGCCGTATCGAGCACGTTATCCGATTTTTCAATTAGTTTCTTCCGCTGCAGCAAATGCTGCTCACAATCGGGGTTTCAACAAAACGTCTTTAATTATTAGTCAAGCCGAAGTGAACGAGGGTACTATTGTGAAAAAGTTAAAACCTCGAGCTAAAGGACATAGTTATCCGATAAAAAGGCCTACCTGCCATATAACTATTGTATTGCAAGATATATCCAAAGAGAGAAAGTTTGCCATATGGTCAAAAAAAGGGGGATGGATATATAAAGAGCTGTTTATAGATATTCAAGAGAGGTATCACTATATGCTATACAATATGATAAATCAGGACAGAATGATATGGGCTAATAGCAAGCGCGAGGCCATATGGGACAAAAAATAAATCCACTAGGTTTCAGGCTTGGTACAAGCCAAAGCCATCATTCCCTTTGGTTTGAACAACCAAAATATTATTTTGAGGGACTCCAGGAAGATAAAAAAATACGGGATTATATTCAGAATTTTTTACAAGAAAATATGAGAATATCCGCCGGTGTCGAGGGAATTGGACGTATAGAGATTCAAAAAGGCATCGACCTGATCCAGGTCATTATATATATGGGATTCCCAAACTTATTAAAAGAGGAGAAATCTCAAGCAATTAAAGAATTACAGAGCAATGTACAAACAATATGTAACTCTCTCAATTCTCTAAACCGAAAAGTTAACATTGCAATAATAAGAATTAAAGAACCTTATGGACACCCTAAAATTCTTGCAGAATATCTAGCCGAACAATTAAAGAATAGAGTTCCTTTTCGAAAGGCCATACAAAAGGCTATTGAATTAACTGAAAAAACAGGGACAAAGGGAATTCAAATCCAAATCGCAGGACGTATTGAAGGAAACGAAATTGCACGTGTCGAATGGATTAGAAAAGGTAGGGTTCCCCTGCAAACCATTCGAGCGAAAATTGACTATTGTTCCTATACAGTTCGAACTATTTATGGAGCACTGGGCATCAAAATTTGGATATTTACAGACGAGCGGTAATGGCCCTTTGATTATCTTTACCTTCTATCCAATCTATCTGGAAATGAAAGAAAGAATGGAACACAAAAATAATGAAGGAGTTTGTTATTTTTTCGTTCAATAAAAAAAAAAACAGAGAAATTAGAATTCTTCGAGTCTAATTTGAATTCTAAAGGGGTTTTGAATAAAAAATTGATTGAATTTTTGGTAGAATTGCTATGCTTAGTGTGTGACTCGTTGGTTTTTTTTGAGATTTAGGTTAGGATTAAAAGGGGGACTAGCCCGTAGTATCAACTAATAATTATAGAACTAATATAATAACCAACCCATTGCTTCCTATTATCTGGATCTAAGGAACCAGTCACTATATGATGAATCGATCATATCGTTGTAGCAACTGAAAAAAAAAAATATTTTTGACATAAGATACAAAAAGAAATCAATCAGATCAGAAAGTTGTAAAGCAAAAAGGGATACGGATAATATGGAAGGGTGAGAGAAAAAAAAAGAAAATATTAATGATATATAATTCCAATATGATGTATGGTCTATGAATCATCTCATAAAAAAAAAGGCAATGTAATAAAGCATAGATATAGATTCGTCCAGAATTAGTAATTAGATTAGATGCATGCATCTAATTCATAAGAAAAAAAAAAAGAGCCCCGAGTCAATAAAGACTGAGGAGATTGGCTCAGGAACAAATGAAATTAGAAGCTCTATTGCAAAGTTTGGACCTAGCCATTAATTGAGAAGCGGTGGGAACGACAGAACCTGTGACTCCAAAGGATTCTATTGAAAACGAATCCTAATGATTCATTGGGTGGGATGGCGGAACGAACCAAGAATCAATTCATTTATTCTGAGAGGTCATGGGATGACCCTACGAATAAAAGATATAATAGATTAAAAGAGTCAATATTCGCCCGCGAAAGATTATTGGAATTATTGCTAAGTTTTGGGCCGATTTCCTCAATCAATTTTATTTTTTGCATTATACTTTAATAAAAAACACAAAAAAAATATTTCATTTCAATAGAAATCAACTTCGAATTTTCTATACATAGACAAGCAGGGTATAATAATTTCTACGTGAGAGATTCGATCTCAAAAAATCCCCAGATTTCCTAATCATTAGCCCCGCAGAGCTTTGGTTCACATTTTGCTATTCCTAAGCTAGATTGACGAGCCAACTATTCAAGCCGTCTCTCTTCTTATGAGCTCGGCGAAAGCTAAATGAGATGGGCAGACTCTGGTATCAAGAATTTTTGGTAATTTTTTTTTTTTTTCTCGTTTCATTCGCGAGGAGCTGGATGAGAAGAAACTCTCATGTCCGGTTCTGCAGTAGAGATGGCATTGAGAAAGAACCATCAACTATAACCCCAAAAGAACCAGATTCCGTAAACAACATAGAGGAAGAATGAAGGGAATAGCTTCTCGAGGCAATCGTATTTGTTTCGGTAGATACGCTCTTCAGGCACTTGAACCTGCTTGGATTACATCTAGACAAATAGAAGCGGGCCGAAAATCAATGACACGATATGCGCGTCGTGGTGGAAAAATATGGATACGTATATTTCCCGACAAACCTGTTACAGTAAGACCCACCGAAACACGCATGGGTTCGGGGAAAGGCTCTCCCGAATTTTGGGTATCTGTTGTTAAACCAGGTCAAATACTTTATGAAATGGGCGGAATATCAGAAATGGTAGCCAGAGAAGCGATTACAATAGCTGCGTCCAAAATGCCTATACAAACACAATTCATTATTGCGGGATCGGAATGTGTAACCAAAATAAAGGGACCTTCGTGATGAAAAAACAACTTAGGTTTTTTACTTTTTTTTATGAACAAAAAATATTTCTTCCTTTTTTTTCATGCAAAGGGCAAAGAAAAAAAATGATTCAAACTCAAACCCATTTAAATGTAGCAGACAACAGCGGGGCTAGAGAATTAATGTGTATTCGAATCATAGGAGCTAGTAATCGACGATATGCTCATATCGGTGACGTTGTTGTTGCTGTAATCAAAGAAGCAGTTCCCCACACGTCTCTACAAAGATCAGAAGTGATCAGAGCTGTAATTGTCCGTACATGTAAAGAACTCAAACGTGACAACGGTATGATAATAAAATATGATGACAATGCGGCAGTTGTCATTGACAAAGAAGGAAATCCAAAAGGAACTCGAGTTTTTGGTGCGATCGCTCGGGAATTGAGACAGTTGAATTTTACGAAAATAGTTTCATTAGCTCCTGAAGTATTATAAATACCTACTATTACTACTAGATGAGACTATGATTTAGTAGGGTATCTGAAAAAGATTCAACGAAAATGACTTGACTTTGTAGAATTGATTAGTAGATTGTGTCTCACGCATATACCTTAAAAAAAAAAAAAAGAAAGTAGAACATGTTGATTAGATGAAAATTCGGAGGCACTAATAATTTGAGTCATGGGCAAGGATACTATTGCAGACCTAATAACGGCTATACGGAATGCTGACATGGATAAAAAGAGAACGGTTCGAGTTGCATCTACGAAAATTACCGAAACCATTGTGAAAATACTTCTACAAGAAGGCTTTATTGAAAATGTAAGAACACATCGAGAAAGTCATAAAAATTTCTTGGTTTCAACGCTGCGACATAGAAGAAATAGGAAAGGCCCATATAGAACTATTTTAAAACGTATTAGTCGACCCGGCCTACGAATCTATTCCCACTATCACAAAATTCCTAGGATTTTAGGAGGGATGGGGATTGTAATTCTTTCCACTTCTCGAGGTATAATGACAGACCGAGAGACTCGATTAGAAAGAATAGGGGGAGAAATTTTGTGTTATATATGGTAATCTTTCTGGTATCCGCGGATAAGGAACTCCCTAACTTAAAACTTCAGTTTTTTTTTTTGAAAAAAGGGATAGGTATATAGAATGAAAGAAAAAAAAATCGACTTACCAAGGTTTAATCACTGAATCACTTGAAAATGGTATATTTCGAATTCATTGTAGATAATGAAGATCTGATCCTGGGTTATCTTTCAGGAAGGATACGAGGTACTTTTATACGAACACTACCGGGGGATAGGATCAAAATTAACATAAATAGTTATGATTGAACGAGGGGACACATAATTTATAGACTCAGGAATAAAGATTCAAACGATTAGGCGGCTCTCGAAGATCCCGTTCGTTGGAACACAATTCGAAGTTCAAAATACATTTCAAGAAACTTATTTTCTTCTAAAGAGTAGATTCCTAATCCAGGCAAGGAAAAAGAAATTATGAAAATAAGGGCCTCTGTGCGTAAAATTTGTGACAAATGTCGACTAATCCGTAGGCGGGGCCGAATTATAGTAATTTGTTCCAATCCTAGGCATAAACAGAGGCAGGGATAATCTTTCTAAAAAAAGACTCTACAAGGTACCCAATGCACAAATGAAAGGATCTGTTTTGACATGAAATGGATATCTCCGTATATCTCTGACTCATATTTATGAGATGATAAAATATGGCAAAACCCATACCAAGACCAAGAATTGGTTCGCGTAGGAATGGACGCATTGGTTCACGTAAGAGTGGACGTAGAATACCAAAAGGAATTATTCATATTCAAGCGGGTTTCAACAATACCATTGTAACGGTTACAGATATACGGGGTCGGGTGATTTCGTGGTCCTCCGCCGGTACTTGTGGATTCAGGGGCCCAAGAAGAGGGACACCCTTTGCCGCTGAAACCGCGTCAAAACACGCTATTCGTAAACTAGTAGATCGGGGTATACAACGAGCCGAAGTCCGGGTAAAAGGACCAGGTCTCGGAAGAGAGGCAGCAGTACGAGCCATTGGTGTAAGTGGTATAAAATTCATGTCTATCAAAGACCTAACCCCTATCCCACACAATGGGTGTAGACCTCCTAAAAAAAGACGCATATAGAAACAAAAATTGAACATCTTTCAAGAGAAATAAATGATTCAATGATTTGATCAACAAATATTACTATGCTTCGAGAGGAAGTAGCAGTATCTACTCGGACACTACAGTGGAAGTGCGTTGAATCAAGAATAGACAGTAAGCGCTTTTATTATGCCCGTTTTGTTCTATCTCCGCTTATGAAAGGCCAAGCCGATACAATCGGCATCGCGATGCGAAGGGCTTTGCTTGGAGAAATAGAAGGAACATGTATAACACATGCAAAATCTGAAAAGATACCACACGAATATTCTACCATAGTCGGTATTGAAGAATCAGTACATGAAATTTTAATGAATTTGAAAGAAATTGTATTGGGCAGTAATCTCTATGGAACATGCGACGCATCTATTTGCGTCAAGGGCCCTGGAAACATAACAGCTAAAGACATCATCGCACCGCCTTTTGTGGAAATCATTGATACTACACAGCATATAGCTAGCCTGACAGAACCAATCAATTTGTGTATTGGATTACAAATCGAGAGGAATCGAGGATATCATATGAAAACACCAAATAACGCTCAAAAGGGAAGTTATCCTATAGATGCAGTATTCATGCCTGTTCGAAATACGAATCATAGTATCTATTCGTATGGAAATGAAAAAAATGAGATGCTTTTTCTCGAAATATGGACGAATGGAAGTTTAACTCCTAAAGAAGCACTTCATGAAGCCTCCCGTAATTTGATTGATTTATTTCTTCCTTTTCTACATGCGGAAGAACAAGACATAGATTTAGAGGACAATCAAAGGGGGGTTACTTTACCCTTTTTTACCTTTCATGATGGTTTGACTAAACTAAAAAAAAATGAAAAGGCGTTGAAATCTATTTTTATTGACCAACCAGAATTGCCTTCCAGGACCTATAATTGCCTCAAAAGGTCCAATATACATACATTATTAAACCTTTTGAATAAGAGCCAAGAGGATCTCCTGAAAATGAAACATTTTCGAATAGAAGATGTAAAAGAGATAGTGACCGTTCTACAAAAAAAAACATTTCGTAAAAAATTTCCCGAAGAATAAGCTTTCAATTTGAAAATGAAAAATCCGTTGGACAGATTTCCTCTTTTTTTTTATTTGTATTTTATTTTCTAAAGAAAAATTTCATCAATTTTGAGTCTTCAGTAAGATCTGTATATTCGGAATAGATCCAGAATTCTATTGAAAAAATCTTTGTATCTAGGGAAAATTCACTTTGAGGTGACTATTT